TAGTGATAGTTTGATTCTTCGTCGCCGTAGTAAATAGGAGAATATTGAAAATAGAATATGTTTCCTCATCTTTACAAAAAAAAAGGAGTAATTAGCTGTGACACGTTCACTAAAAAAAAATCCTTTTGTAGCTAATCATTTATTGATAAAAATTGCGAAGCTCAACACGAGGGCAGAAAAAGATACAATCGTAACTTGGTCCCGGGCATCTACCATTATACCCACAATGATCGGCCATACAATTGCTATTCATAATGGAAAGGAACATTTGCCTATTTATATAACAGATCGTATGGTAGGTCACAAATTGGGAGAATTTGCACCTACTCTGAATTTCCGGGGGCATGCGAGAAACGATAATAAATCTCGTCGTTAATATATTAATTAATAAAGTGGATATGGGTGCTCATCGTTTATTGGTGGGAGGTGAACCTTATGATAAAGAGTGACCCAGATGTAGAAGTATACGCTTTAGGTCAACATATACGTATGTCTGCTCATAAAGCGCGAAGAGTAATTGATCAGATTCGTGGGCGTCCCTACGAGGAAACACTTATGATACTAGAACTCATGCCTTATCGAGCGTGTTATCCCATTTTAAAATTAGTTTATTCTGCAGCAGCAAATGCTAGTCACAATATGGGATTCAACGAAACGGCTTTAATCATTAGTCAAGCCGAAGTTAATGAAGGTACTAGCATGAAAAAGTTAAAACCCCGAGCCCGAGGACGTAGTTATCCGATAAAAAGACCCACCTGTCATATAACTATTGTATTGAAAGATACATCTAAAGAGAAAAACTATTTCATATGGTTAAGAAAATATGGATGGGTATATAAAGATAAGTATAAAGATGTCAGAGAGAGGTATCTATATATGATGGATCATATGCTATATCGTAACAGAATGACGTGGGCTAATAGAGAAATGATATGGCCTTATAGAGATAGCGAGGTGCTATGGGACAAAAAATAAATCCACTCGGTTTCCGACTTGGTACAACCCAAAGTCATCATTCTGTTTGGTTTGCACAACCAAAAAGTTATTCCGAGGGTCTCCAGGAAGATCAAAAAATACAGGATTGTATCAAGAATTATGTACAAAAAAATAGGAAAATATCCTCGGGTGCCGAGGGAATTGCACGCATAAAGATTAAAAAAAGAATCGATCTGATCCAGGTCATAATATATATGGGATTCCCAAAATTGTTCATAGAGGGCAGCCCGCGAGGAATTGAAGAATTACAGAGCAATGCACAAAAAGAATTTAATTCTGTGAACCAAAAACTTAACATTGCTATCACAAGAGTTGAAAAACCGTATGGACAACCTAATATTCTTGCAGAATTTATAGCCGAACAATTAAAGAATAGAGTTTCGTTTCGAAAGGCAATGAAAAAAGCTATTGAATTAACTGAAAAAGCAGATACAAAGGGAATTCAAGTACAAATTGCAGGGCGTATCGACGGAAAGGAAATAGCACGTGTCGAATGGATCAGAGAAGGTAGGGTTCCCCTACAAACCATTCGAGCCAAAATTGATTATTGTTCCTATACAGTTCGAACTATCTATGGGGCATTAGGAATCAAAATTTGGATATTTGCAGACGAGGAATAATGGGCCTTTCGTTGTCTTTCTGTTCCATCCATCCGGCAATTGAATAAAAAATCACAAACTCGTTCATTTTTTTCCGTTCAATCAAAAAAATGAGAATTTTTTCGAATTCTTAATTCTATAGGGTTGAATAACAATTCGATTGACTCCATCTCCATATAATTGCTATGCTTAGTGTGTGACTCGTTGGTTTTTTATTTAGAGTTAGGTTAGGATTAAAAAACAAAGGGCCATCCCCTAGTATGAACTAATAACTATATAACTAATAACCAGCTCATTGCTTCGTATTATCTGGATCCAAGGAACCAGTCGCTATATGATGTATTGATCATATTGTTGTAGCAACTGAAGCATTTTTTTTTTACATAAAAGAAAAATCAATCTATAAGGTTGTGAAGCAAAAACAAAGGGATATGGATAAATGGAGGGGTGAGAGAAAGAAAGAAAAAGAATAGCAATGATATATGATTCCAATATGTATGGTCTATGAACTATCTTATAAAAGGCAATGTAATAAAGCATTAATGTATTCGTCCATAATTAATAATTAGATTCGATGAATATGAATACAATTTATACGAAAAATAAAAAAGAATAAAGAGCGCCGAGTCAATAAAGACTGAGAAGATTGATTCAGGAACAAATTTTATTAGGAGCTCCATTGCAGAGTTCGGGCCTAGTCATTAATCGAGAAGCGATGGGAACGACAGAACCTGTGACTGAGGAAGATTCCCTTGAAAACGAATCCTAATGATTCATTGGGTGGGATGGCGGAACGAGCCAAGAACCAATTCATTTATTCTGATAGGTCATGGAACGCCCCTACGAATGAAAGGGATGTTGAAAGAGCAAATATTCGCCCGCGAAAGCCTTACTGGATTGCTAAGTTTTGGGCAATTCAATAAAAATAAATAAAATAAAGGTAAAAATAAATGAAGATTCATTAATTATAAAATGGAATTTATCATTTTATTTTATTCCTACGTGTACGTGACAGATTATATCTCAAAAAATTCCATGATTCATTATTCATTCAATTCAAAATATATACAATATTATTTAATCGTTTCATTCGCGAGGAGCTGGATGAGAAGAAACTCTCATGTCCAGTTCTGCAGTAGAGATGGCATTGAGAAACAACCATCAACTATAACCCCAAAAGAACCAGATTTCGTAAACAACATAGAGGAAGAATGAAGGGAATATCTTATCGAGGCAATCGAATTTGTTTCGGCGGATACGCCCTTCAGGCACTTGAACCCGCTTGGATCACATCTAGACAAATAGAAGCGGGGCGACGAGCCATGGCACGATATGCGCGTCGTGGTGGAAAAATATGGGTACGTATATTTCCAGACAAACCTGTTACAGTAAGGCCTACCGAAACACGTATGGGTTCGGGGAAAGGATCTCCCGAATATTGGGTATCCGTCGTTAAACCGGGTCGAATACTTTATGAAATGGGTGGAGTATCAGAAATTGTAGCCAGAGAAGCTATTTCTATAGCTGCGTCCAAAATGCCTATACGAACTCAATTCGTTATTGCGGGATAGGGATATGGAACGAAAGGAAAGGGGCCTTGTGATGAAAAAACCGCAGTTTTTTTATTTCTGGACAAACAATCTTTCTTCTTTTTTTCTTCGCCCTTTAGTTAGTTAGCATTGAAAGAAAAAAGAGAAAAATAATAAGAATGATATGATTCAACCTCAGACCTATTTAAATGTAGCGGACAACAGCGGGGCTAGAGAATTAATGTGTATTCGAATCATAGGAGCTAGTAATCGCCGATATGCTCATATTGGTGACGTTATTGTTGCTGTAATCAAAGAAGCAGTTCCCAATATGCCTCTACAAAGATCAGAAGTGATCAGAGCTGTAATTGTACGTACATGTAAAGAACTCAAACGTGACAATGGTATGATAATACAATATGATGACAATGCAGCAGTTGTCATTGATCAAGAAGGAAATCCCAAAGGAACTCGAGTTTTTGGTGCGATCGCTCGGGAATTGAGACAGTTGAATTTTACTAAAATAGTCTCATTAGCTCCTGAGGTATTATAAATAGATTCTAAATAAATACTAATAGATGAAAACATAATAAAACATAAAAAAAGGGAGGTTCATAGTAAGATATCTGAACTGAATTAGATTCCATTAATTAGTAGAATGCATTAGTAGATTGTTTCTCACGCATATACCTTTAATAATTCATGAAAAAAAAAGAGTAGAGCATGCTGATTATATAAAAACCCGGAGGCACCAATAATTATAGTTCATCATGGGTAGGGACACTATTGCCGAAATAATAACTTCTATACGAAATGCTGACATGGATAAAAAAGGAACGGTTCGAATAGCATCTACAAATATCACTGAAAACATTGTTAAAATACTTCTACGCGAAGGCTTTATCGAAAATGTGAGAAAACATCGAGTAAGCAAGAAATATTTCTTGGTTTCAACTCTGCGACATAGAAGGAATAGAAAAGGGCCATATAGAACTGTTTTAAAACGTATCAGCCGACCCGGCCTACGAATCTATTCCAACCATCAACGAATTCCTAGGATTTTAGGAGGAATGGGTATTGTAATTCTTTCGACTTCTCGAGGTATAATGACAGACCGAGAGGCTCGACTAGAAGGAATCGGGGGAGAAATTTTGTTATATATATGGTGATCTTTATGATCTACGAATTGCATCCGTAGGAAAACTTCCTATTTTTTTTTTGAAAAAAGAGGAAGGGTTGTCTAATATCACTCCTACTCCATGAGTTGATAATTAAAGGGGTTACCTGGAATGAAAGAACAAAAATGGATTCATGAAGGTTTAATTACTGAATCACTTTCCAATGGTATGTTTCGGGTTCGTAGTGACTTTTCAACATTCCTCTCGTTCGGATACAATCGGAGGTTCAAAATTTCAAGAGACTTATTTTCTTTTCTTCGAAGGAGTAGATTCAAAATTTAAATAAAATTAAGGAGAAACA